GACCCAAGTTAATTCACGGGGTTTTTTAAATCCACCTGTGAGATACACACGAAATACGTGCAGGATCATCATTAGAACCATCATACTTGCTGACCATCGATGAACTGATCGGATTAACCAACCAAAGTTGGCCTCCGTCATTATATATTGAACGGAGGAAAAAGCCTCTGTAACGGTTGGTCGGTAGTAAAAAGTCATAGCAAAACCGGTAGCAACTTGTACTAAAAAACAAGTAAGTGTAATTCCCCCTAAACAATAAAATATGTTGACATGAGGAGGAACATATTTACTCGTTATATCATCCGCAATTGCCTGAATCTCAAGACGTTCCTCAAACCAATCATATACTTTATTGAGATAGGTAACTAGCCCGACTCCCCCTCCGAGAACCGTATATGAAAATTTCATCTCGTACGGCTCAAGCAGAAACACACAAATTTTCAACGGATATTAGAAAAAAAGGTTCAAAACTTCATCAGCCACAGGATTGTATCAATTTGCCTTGAAGATATTAAATAAGAAAAATCCAGAATTTCTTCTTTGTGATGATAATGCCAAAAAACCTCAAGTTAGCTCATCCGTCTTTCTTTCCCTTATGTTGATCATTAGAGGCCTCTTGACTTTTCTCTTCCCTATTTTTTATTTATTTTATTTATTTTACTAGTAAAATAAATAGTGGTTTTCTAATAGAAATTATCTTGTTGCGATCCTATAAATCAGTTCAATTAAAACCTTAGATTCATACTAGAGCCACGATGATTGAGTCTCAAGCTAAACAAAAGGCAAGGGTTCTTCGAATAAGAACCGCTTGATGATCATTTATTGAATTGGTGTAATGACTCGACAAAATCGAGAGAAAAAAAGTTGTCTTTTGGGCAAACAAAATTGGAAAGAAGAAAAGTTCTTTTTTTATTAAGAACTACTTGAATTTTTTTTTTTTCAGTCTGGTTGCGAGGTCTAAATAGTGAGTATGAATCATAGTTCTATTTTTTTTTCTTGATCCACTCTATGTATTTCGTGTTCCAGATACTAGAATAAATAATATCCGACGAATTAGAATCATCTTGATAGAGAGAACAGGCCCTTTCTATGTATTATCAATAGGATCAATTCTAACAAGTCACACACTCATATTCCAGAGATACCAAAACAAAAAAATCCACGGTCGAACTACCAGAATGTCTAGAAATGTGGAGCTTAAAGCAGAAAGACCCTTTTTGGGTGGAAAAACTATTACTTCATAGTTTTAGTTAGTAGAAACCTAATTCATTAAAATTCCGTCCAGTAAAACAGAAGAATTATAAATTTCTAAAATGATAGATAGGAATATCGCGAATAAAGCCATTGCAACCCCCATAAAAGGAGTAGTCCCCCAACCCGGAGCGACTTTCCCATATTCCGAATTCAAGGGTTTCAATAAACTACCTGCGCCAGTTCGTTTTGGCCTAGGTCTAGAACTATCTTCAACGGTTTGTGTAGCCATAAATTCTATTTAATCATTGGTGTTGACTTTGTATACTATTCTGTTGTAGTTGTAAATACACGATCTTTATCATAGATCCATTGTAATCTTGAAATTCGATAAAAATGGAAACAGCAACTTTAGTCGCCATCTCCATATCTGGTTTACTTGTAAGCTTTACTGGGTATGCCTTATATACCGCGTTTGGGCAACCCTCTCAACAATTAAGAGATCCATTCGAAGAACATGGGGACTAATTGAAGTAAGAAGTCTCCCAGCTGGGAGACTTCTTACTTCAATTAAATTATTTCATTTTTTAGTCGGAACCTTAGGTGGTTCTCGGAAGAAGATAGCGAAAAAAATTATCCCTAAAGTCGAAACTAAAAGGAACGTATAAACCAATGCTTCCATAGATTCGATCGTGGTTTATTTACAATTATAACTTCCACACCTATTCACTTGTCATTTGGGATCATTTCCCATATAAAAAAAAAGAAAAAGAGTCAAAGAAAGGACAGGAGATGTTTCCCATATCAAATCAAAAAAGAGAGGCGAAAGATACCATAGCAATGTGGTATCAGATTGTCTGTCTCCTTGTAGTTGGATCCCCAACTTTTTGGAATGTCCCAAATTCTACTTGAGCATCCAAGTCTGGATCAATACCAGCAAAAACATCTCGGAACAAGGTTCGAGCGCCATGCCAAATGTGTCCGAAAAAGAAGAGCAAAGCAAAGGTAGCATGACCAAAAGTGAACCAACCCCTTGGACTGCTGCGAAAAACACCATCTGATTTCAAAGTAGCTCGATCTAATTCAAAAATTTCTCCTAATTGGGCACGCCTCGCATATTTTTTTACAGTAGCAGGATCAGAATAACTTACTCCATTAAGTTCGCCACCATAGAACTCCACCGTTACGCCTACTTGTTCAACGCTATATTTGGATTCTGCTCTTCTAAAAGGAACGTCCGCTCTCACAATTCCCTCTTCATCTACCAAAACTACCGGAAATGTTTCAAAAAAAGTAGGCATACGACGTACAAAAAGCTCGCGCCCTTCTTTATCTCTAAAGACGGGATGTCCTAACCATCCAACAGCTATTCCATCCCCATTGTCCATTGAGCCTGCTCTGAATAATCCCCCCTTTGCCGGATTATTACCAATATAATCATAAAAAGCTAATTTTTCGGGAATTTTAGACCAAGCTTCTGATAAACTAAGATTTTCGGCTAACCCATCGCTAACTCTTCGATATATTTCTTGCTGAAAGTATCCCTGATCCCACTGATAACGAGTAGGTCCAAATAATTCGATTGGGGTAGTTGCCGATCCATACCACATAGTTCCGGCAACTACGAAAGCTGCAAAAAAAACAGCAGCGATACTACTGGAAAGTACAGTTTCAATATTGCCCATACGTAATCCTTTGTATAGACGTTGAGGCGGACGGACACTAAGATGGAATAGGCCCGCTAATATGCCCAGTGTACCCGCAGCAATATGATGCGAAGCTATTCCTCCCGGAACGAAAGGATCAAAACCTTCTGCACCCCACGCAGGATTTACAGCTTGTACTTTTCCTGTTAGTCCATAAGGATCGGACACCCATATCCCAGGACCATACAAACCGGTTACATGAAATGCACCAAAGCCAAAACAAGCCACCCCTGCAAGAAATAAATGAATTCCAAAGATCTTGGGCAAATCCAAAGAAGGTTTTCCCGTCCGCTCATCACAGAATATTTCTAGGTCCCAATATACCCAATGCCAGATAGCTGCCAAGAAACACAAGCCAGAAAACACAATATGCGCACCTGCCACACCTTCATAACTCCAAATACCCGGATTCGTTATAGTTCCTCCTGAAATACTCCAACCACCCCACGAATTGGTTATTCCTAAACGAGTCATGAAGGGGATGACGAACATACCTTGTCTCCACATTGGATCCAGAACAGGATCAGAGGGATCAAAAACCGCTAATTCGTATAAAGCCATCGAGCCAGCCCAACCAGAAACTAGAGCTGTATGCATTATATGCACCGAAAGCAATCGACCCGGATCATTCAATACGACAGTATGAACACGATACCAAGGCAAACCCATGGAAATACCCCTTTAGCAAAGAAAAATAGACACGATGTCGTTTTATTTTATCGCATTGGAAAAGACTATCCATATCCTATGTACCTAACCCTTCTAAGGGATTCTGTGTCAGAAAGCGTGAATATTTATTTCATTCCATTAAAAATAAGAAGCCAATTCTGTTTGTAAGAAGAAAGAGAAGCAGATCTATTCTATACTCGATAAGTGCCAATATGCAATGGGTAGCTTGGGCTATTTCGAAAAACGAAGAATAGATCCCTAATCCCTCTTTGTTTATCATTCGAATCACAGATTCCTTTTTCTTTATTCAATCTGTCTTACCTTCCTTATATGTATAATTTTTCAATCTATGTAGCATTTCAATCTATGTATTAATAGATTCTATAGTATTCTTATAGAATAAGAAAAAAATGAAGATAATAAACTGCGGATTCTTTCTTTCTTTTCCATTCTTAAGTTTCCATATTAAAGTGTAGTTTTCTTACTTAAATCTAATAATATTAATCTAATATGCCCATTGGTGTTCCAAAAGTACCTTACCGGATTCCCGGAGATGAAGAAGCGACTTGGGTTGACTTATACAATGTTATGTATCGAGAAAGGACACTTTTTTTAGGTCAAGAGATTCGTTGCGAGATCACGAATCATATTACAGGTCTCATGGTATATCTCAGTATAGAAGATGGAATTAGCGATATTTTTTTGTTTATAAACTCCCCTGGCGGGTGGCTAATCTCAGGAATGGCGATTTTTGATACGATGCAAACGGTGACACCAGATATATATACAATATGCCTCGGAATAGCCGCGTCCATGGCCTCCTTCATTCTGCTTGGAGGAGAACCCACTAAACGTATAGCATTCCCTCACGCTAGAATTATGCTTCACCAACCGGCTAGTGCTTATTATCGGGCAAGGACACCAGAATTTTTACTAGAAGTGGAAGAGTTACACAAAGTTCGCGAAATGATCACAAGGGTTTATGCACTAAGAACAGGCAAGCCTTTTTGGGTTGTATCCGAAGACATGGAAAGGGATGTTTTTATGTCAGCAGACGAAGCCAAAGCTTATGGACTTGTCGATATTGTAGGGGATGAAATGATTGACGAGCACTGCGATACTGATCCGGTATGGTTTCCAGAAATGTTTAAGGATTGGTAGTGGCTGAATTTCTTGTAAATTTATTTCAAACCTAAATTCGGGTTTTATGCGATTTTATAGAAAATAGAAATACTTCATGATGATGAATCATCAGGTTAAGATCGATCTAAACCAATCCATTTTTTTCTATATACATACGACATGCCAACGGTTAAACAACTTATTAGAAATGCAAGACAGCCAATACGAAATGCTAGAAAAACGCCCGCGCTTAAGGGATGTCCTCAGCGTCGAGGAACATGTGCTAGGGTGTATGTGCGACTCGTTCAGATCATGAGTTCAAACAAATAAGACAATTTTTGAAATATCCATGATCGGTACCAATGAATAGGATAGAGCTTCTCTCTCCTATATTTCTACGGTATATAGAATTTATGGTTTCCTTTGGTGCAAATCCAATCATCTAGATTGGAAGAAGCAATTCCCCCATTGGTAGCAAATGGTTATCGATTAAGCGGAGGAAATAGTAATAAAAAGAAAAGGCTTATGCTCCTTTATCTTAAAAGAACGGACTAAAGGGTCAGCTACTTAGCCAACTTTCATAATTAAATACCGTCACTGTATGAATAACTCTTATTTATTGTGAAAAGAGCGATTTACTCTATAATGGATAGGTAGAGCCAAAGACTGTGAACTATACAAGTTCACAATACCTTTTGATGAAAGAAAGGGCTCCGGTGTATAGAGAGGGCCTCACCGTTTAAAAGAGAACCATAGAAACGATGGAACCCACTGTTTTTTTAGTATCGTTAGAATTTGTTATTTCTATGCGAAATAACTGAAGGGGATAGAATAAAAAATCGTGGTTGGGAAGGTTATAGTAGCAAAAGCCATTGGAATTAATATTTTATATATCGGAATAATCCGTTTTGTTATTAATGGGAAAAAGAACGGTTAAAAGAAGAGAAATCATTAGTTATTCATTAAGGTTAATTTGATTCAATGACCAGAGTTCCGCGAGGATATATAGCTCGGAGACGACGAACAAAAATGCGTTCATTTGCCTCAAACTTTAGAGGGGCTCATTTAAGACTTAATCGAATGATTACTCAACAAGTAAGAAGAGCTTTTGTTTCTTCTCATCGAGATAGAGGCAGGCAAAAGAGGGATTTTCGTCGTTTGTGGATCACTCGGATAAACGCAGCAACACGGATATATAAAGTATTCGATAATTATAGTAAATTAATACACAATCTGTACAAAAAGGAATTGATACTTAATCGTAAAATGCTTGCACAAGTAGCTGTATTAAATCCAAATAATCTTTACACGATTTCCAATAAAATAAAGACCATCAATTAAAGGGATAAAAAAGTAATATACAGGAATAATTAAAACCGAATTCCCGGAGAGGGAACTCCGGGAAGATACAATAAATTAAGATTAAGTGGTAGGAATCAACGAGCATGTTGCAATAAATAAAAAACTATTTCTTTTTTCCCATTTTTCTTTCTTTTCTTATAACAAACAAAAGAATCTAAACTGGATTACTTTATTTATATATGAGTCTGACCCTTTCGAATAAAACATCAACAATCGGAACTTAAGCTCCGATTGTTGTTTCTTAAATTCTGGTTGTTGTTTCTTAAATTTCGATTGGAATTGAACTTTTGTGTTAATTGAGGAATATGTCTATTTTTTCTGTGTCTAGGACCAGTAATTATTGAAATTGACTGGGCTTGAAATTGCTTCTCATTTTCATAGTTACGAAATGGTAAGAAAGATAAAATACGAGCCTGTTTTATAGCAAGAGTAATTAATCGTTGTTGTTTCAAGGTTAATCTATTTATTCGTCTGGATAATATTTTTCCTTGTTCACTAATAAATCGATTAATTAAGCTCATGTTTCTATAATCAATTCGATCCCCCGGACCAATTCGGGAACGCCTACGAAAAGGTTGTTTGGATTTACGAAAAGGTTGTTTGGATTTACGAAAAGGTTGCTTGGATTTATGAAAAGTTTGTTTGGATTTACGAAAAAAAGGTTGCTTAGATTTACGAAAAGGTTGTTTAGATATATACATGATTTATTCCTTATTTAAAAATTTGAAAAAAAAAAAATGGATTTCTTTATTTTATTAATTTTGGATCCAGAAGAAGTAGTCTTTCTTTGGTCCATATATTATTTGATTCATATACTATATATAAAAAAACCTCTATACATATGAAATAATATCTACCTAAAGTAGATTTTTTTTGTATTCTATCTATGTTCTATATATTAAATAATAAATTCTTACTCTTTCTATTCTTTAGAAAAATCAAAAACACGATGCTCCTATTTCTTTATTTCATTATGAGTCGTATGCTTGCGGCAATAACGACAAAATTTTCTTAATTCTAATTGTCCGGGTGTATTGTGGCGATTCTTTTGAGTACTATATCTAGAAATCCCCATCGATTCCTTATTGGTACCCTTTCGAACACAACTGATACATTCCAAAATCACTCTGATTCTAACATCTTTGCCCTTGGCCATGAACCTCCTTTCCTTTTTGGATCGACTTAACTTAATTCTTATACCTGTTCTTTTATTCTTCTATATTGGATCCGAAAAAGAAGAATAAAAATTGGATCCGAAAAAGAAGAATAAAATCCAATAGAATAAAAAATGGAGAAATAATTAAAGAATACAATCCTTGTCGAATTAGCAAGGATTTAGCTTCGAAATCCTTTCATTTAAGTAGCAAGCCCGGCTTCTTGTGAGGCCTGACTTAGCTTGGATACCCCTTTTAATTAAATTTATGTTTTATTCCAAAATGAGATTTACCAAATTTTTGATGACGCTGAGGTTCAACCCAATCCATCTTTTCTTTCTTTTTGCTTCGTATACTAAAAAAGAATTAAAAGAAAATTTTCGTCATGTCACGAAAAATTCTATCTCTCGTATAGGAATAACTAGAATTAAAAAAAAGGGAATGACAAAGCATCTGGGAATAAACGATTAATTTCTATCAATAAACCTGCTAAAGCCCCAAACCATAGAGTACTTAGCACGGGTGCTACAGAGAGATATGTTTTTATATCCCGCATTGAAAATCCTCCTTCCTTATTGGAATACATATATGATCAGATACTCTTGCCCAAGATCGTTTGTATTTCTTTATTTAGGCGAAATTCCTAACTAAAAAAACAAAATCAATATTCTATATATATAGAATGAACCATATAGACGAGATTTTCCTATCCCTAAAAAAGAAAAGGATGACCCCTTCTTCCTATACATTACTAAGGAATAGTAATCTTTCTTTTATAGGCGAAATTCCACTGGATTTTAGATATATACCCTTCCTTGATTATATGAGACCAAAAACAAGAAATGACAAGAAAGTTCTATATAGATAGAGAAATAGAAGGAAATTACGATGTGGAAAACAAGAAAGGAATTGTGTACAATGGCATTGTACAACAATTTGAAAAGGGATGTAGCGCAGCTTGGTAGCGCGTTTGTTTTGGGTACAAAATGTCACAGGTTCAAATCCTGTCATCCCTACCTATTACTTCTCTCTTCTTTATGGGCAGTAGCGGGGAGATCCATTAAAGTGTATATAACTTGAATTTGTGGATACTATACGTACGTGAGACACGTTAGGAGTATAAAAGGATTTTCTTTTTGAAAGCGCTCTTAGTTCAGTTTGGTAGAACGCGGGTCTCCAAAACCCGATGTCGTAGGTTCAAATCCTACAGAGCGTGATTCCATCTATCTTATGTCGAAACAGAGTAAAATAACTTAAAAAAAAAAAAACAAAGTCGAATTACAACTCCAATTTGACCTCCTCTCTAGTCTGGAGGAGGTCAATCAAAAAAAATAAATATTACTCAATCAAAGATCCAACTGATCCCCACGCCTGTATTGCAAATACGCAGTCACGAATAATCCCGCTAAAGTAATAGGAATTAGGCCTAAGACGATTCCAAATAGAAAAACTTCAATCATTTCGATTTGTTCGAGGGGATAAAAAAAGAGGTACGATCTATCTCTAAATAATAGTCTAAATTATCCACGAATCTCAATGACCAAAAAAAGAATTGGTAATTAGCGTGGAAAAAGGTCCTATAATATCAGGAATCCAAAAGAAAGATTCTTATTTTCTGACTTATTCATTCAATTCATTTCAAATAAGACGTATCTTGTTCAAGCCAATAAATAGAGCTGGGGTTATAGTTAAAGCAGCCAGTAGAAAACCGAAATAACTAGTTATAGTAAGCATGAAGGGGTTAAATTCCATTTTTTTTTACTACACTACATATGTTGGTAAAGCACTTACCTAAGTTATGGAAAATTCCTAATTCATCGGTTATTTTAGATAATACTAAAAAACAAGATAGAGCGAGATACAGAAGTGTAAAAGAAAATCGATTCATCAGATGGGACATGAGTCCCTAATTCCGAATCAAGAGATTTATTGTGGAATCTGTCAGTTAAGTAAAGTAATAATATTAAGAACTAGATCATCTAAACCCATTGAAAAATGAAATTGGATTTTTTGGGAATTTTGGAATAAAAGATAACTAAAGAATGGAATTTGAAAAAAGTTCTTTCTATTTCAGATTATTTCTTTTTCAATAGGATTTAATCCTCTTTTTAGAGCAAATGGTCGTCCCCTATTCCTTCTTATTTTAACCCATTGTATTCCATATGGAATAAGAGGAGAAGAAAACCATTCCAAGACTCCCGAAGACCCCCCAGAAAAGGAAAAAATTTACTTTATTTTTATTTATTCATTTTTCGAACCCCAACCAAAGTTGATTCGAAGACGAGTTACTTCAATTATCTTTTTCTTTTAAGTTCTATCTTCTGTCTTTCCCTATTTCTTCTCGTAAAGTTACATGCTTGCAGTTTGGTTAAGAAAGTTAGATCTAATCCAACAAACAAGATAGGATTGATTACGAATCTTGATTCTTCAAAGAATGTATTCCGTTTCTTTCATAACGGATTATCTACTATTCGATTTTCTATTTTTTAGATAGTATTTTATACTAACCAATTTAATTCCTTAAAGGGAAAAGTTGGATTCGAATAAAACTTTTAACTAAAAAGGGATAGATTTCGCATATACTTATCCTTTCCTTGTATTGCGTCAATATGAGAATATCCTTCCTAAATTCTTTATCCAAACCTATTGATCATTAACTTAGGTTTTCCCAAGATCCTGGTCACTATTCCAAATTAAATTATTCTACTATTCCGAAGACAATGAAAATAAGTAGGACCCCAAAAATTGGGGTTTCTATTGATGCCTTGAATAACATGTGGTTTCCCTATAGACAAA